GATCAATGGAGGAACAATATCACCCTTTTTGTTCAATAAGATACCAAAGTGGAAGTGGATGATTGACTCCCATACTAGAAAGAATCGCAGGAAATCCTTTGATAACACGGATTCCTATTTCTCAATAAGATCCTGCGATCAAGACAATTGGCTGAATCCCGTAAAAGCATTTCATAGAAGTTCATTGATATCTTCTTTTTATAAAGCAAATCGACTTCGATTCTTGAATAATCCACATCACTTCTTCTTCTATTGGAACAAAAGATTCCCTTTTTATATGGAAAAGGCCCGTATCAAGAATTATGATTTTACGTATCGACAATTCCTAAATATCTTGTTCATTCGCAACAAAAAATTTTCTTTGTGCGTCGGTAAAAAAAAACATGCTTTTTTGGAGAGAGATACTATTTCACCAATCGAGTCACAGGTATCTAACATATTCATACCTAACGGTTTTCCACAAAGGGGTAACGAAAGGTATAACTTGTACAAATCTTTCCGTTTTCCAATTCGATCCGATCTATTCGTTCGTAGAACTATTTACTCGATCGCAGACATTTCTGGAACACCTCTAACAGAGGAAGAAATAGTCAATTTGGAAAGAACTTATTGTCAACCTCTTTCAGATATGAATCTATCTGATTCAGAAAGGAAGAACTTGTATCAGTATCTGAATTTCAATTCAAACCTGGGTTTGATTCACACTCCACGTTCTGAGAAATATTTACCATCCGAAACGAGTCAAAAATTGCGTCTTTGGCGAAATTGGCTAAAGAAAGGCGTTGAGAAAGGGCAGATGGGTAGAACCTTTCAACGAGATAGTGCTTTTTCAACTCTCTCAAAATGGAATCTATTCCAAACATATATGCCTTGGTTCTTTACTTCGACAGGGTACAAATATCTAAATTTGATATTTTTAGATGCTTTTTCAGACCTATTGCCGATGCTAAGTAGCAGTCACAAATTTGTATCCAATTTTCATTATATTATGCACAGATCAGCATGGCGAATTCTTAAGCTAAAATGGCGAGCTCTTAAGCGAAAATTGTGGGGATTGTGGGCACCGATAAGTGAGATTTCAAGTGATATTTCGTGGAAGTGTTTCCGTAGGCTTCTTCGGGTCGAAGAAATGATTCATCGAAATAATGAGTCACCTTTGATATCGACACATCTGAGCTCGCCAAATGTTCGGGAGTTCCTCTATTCAAGCCTTTTACTTCTTCTTCTTGCTGGATGTCTCGGTCAGGTACTTCTTTTCTCTGTTTCCCTAGACTCTAGTGAGTTACAGACAGAGTTCGAGAGGATAAAATCTTTGACGATTCCATCATACACGCTTGAGGTGTACAAACTTGTGAATGGGTATCCTAAACCTGAACCGAATTCTTTCTGGTTAAAGAATCTCTTTCTAGTTGCTCGGGAACAATTAGAAGATTTTCTAGCAGAAATACTGGGTTTTGCGCTATTTGGTGGTGGTCCCGCTTATGGGGTCAAATTCATACAGAAGATCTTTTTCAATCTCATCGATCTCATAAGTCTCATACCAAATCCCATCAATCGAATCACTTTTTCGAGAAATACGAGACATCTAAGTCATACAAGTAAAGAGATCTATTCATGGATAAGAAAAGGACAAAGGTTTCCGACTCATGATGAAATAGAATCCTGGATCGAGACCTGTGATTGGTTTTTGGATAAAGAGAGAGTTTACTCGTTTCATTTCTCCACCTTAAGGCCAGAAAAAGGGATTGATCAAATTCTATGGAGTCTGACTCATATTGATCATTTAGTAAAGAGTGACTATGGTTATCAAATGTTTGAACAAGCGGGAGCAATTTACTTACGATACGTAGTTGACATTCATCAAAAGGATCTAATGAATTATGAGTTCAATACATCCTGTTTAGCAGAAAGACGGATATTCCTTGCTCATTATCAGACAATCACTTATTCACAAACCTCGTGTGGGGCTAATAGTTTGCATTTCCCATCTCATGGAAAACCAAAACCCTTTTCGTTCCGCCTAGCCCTATCCCCCTCTAGGGGTATTTTAGTGATAGGTCCTATAGGAACTGGACGATCCTATTTGGTCAAATCCCTAGCGACAAACTCCTATCTTCCTTTCATTACGGTATTTCTGAACAAGCTGGATTTGAAAATAGTTCTTGATGATCTCGATCCTGAGGACTATATGGAAGCGCTTGATGATGTGGATATTGATGGTATTGATGATGATAGCGATCCTGCTAAGGACTATATGGATGCGCTTAAAGATGTGGACGATATTGATGATCGTGACTCTATTTATTCGAACTTGGACTCGCACCCGGAGCTCAGGGAGGAGTATACGGTGGATGATGAGATACTTAGGTATATCATCGAGTTGGAAATAGACCTAGCTTCTATCAACTTGCAATTCGAATTGGCAAGAACAATGTCTCCTTGCATAGTATGGATTCCAAACATTCATGATCTGTATGTGGATGAGTCGGAGTCCCTCGGT